TGAAAAAGAAATAATCTGAAATAGAAAGAACTTTTTTAAAATTCCATTCTTAATTTATCTTTTATTCCAAAATTCCCCAAAAATCCAATTTGCTTTTCCACTTCTGTATCTCGCTCTATCTTGTTTTTTAGTATTATCTAAAATAACCGATGAATTAGGAATTTTCCATAACTTAGGTAAGTGCTTTACCAACATATGTAGTGTAGTAAAAAAAAAAAAAATGGAATTTAAACCCTTCATGCTTACTATAACTAGTTATTTCGGTTTTCTACTGGCTGCTTTAACTATAACCCCAGCTCTATTTATTGGCTTGAACAAGATACGTCTTATTTGAAATGAATTGAATGAATAAGTCATAAAATAAGAATAAGAATCTTTCTTTTGGATTCCTCATATTATAGGACCTTTTTCCACGCTAATTACCAATTCTTTTTTTGGTCATTGAGATTCGTGGATAATTTAGACTATTATTTAGAGATAGATCGTACCTCTTTTTTTATCCCCTCGAACAAATCGAAATGATTGAAGTTTTTCTATTTGGAATCGTCTTAGGCCTAATTCCTATTACTTTAGCGGGATTATTCGTGACTGCATATTTGCAATACAGGCGTGGGGATCAGTTGGATCTTTGATTGATTAATATTTATTTTTTGATTGACCTCCTCCAGACTAGAGAGGAGGTCAAATTGGAGTTGTAATTCGACTTTGTTTTTTTTTTAAGTTATTTTACTCTGTTTCGACATAAGATAGATGGAATCACGCTCTGTAGGATTTGAACCTACGACATCGGGTTTTGGAGACCCGCGTTCTACCAAACTGAACTAAGAGCGCTTTCAAAAAGAAAATACTTTTCTACTCCTAACGTGTCTCACGTACGTATAGTATCCACTTAATTGATCTCCCCGCTACTGTCCGTCCGTCCATAAAGAAGAGAGAAGTAATAGGTAGGGATGACAGGATTTGAACCTGTGACATTTTGTACCCAAAACAAACGCGCTACCAAGCTGCGCTACATCCCTCTTCCAAATTGTTGTACAATGGCATTGTACACAATTCCTTTCTTGTTTTCCACATCGTAATTTTCTTCTATTTCTCTATCTATATAGAACTTTCTTGTCATTTCTTGTTTTTGGTCTCATATAATCAAGGAAGGGTATATATCTAAAATCCAGTTGAATTTCACCTATAAAAGAAAGATTACTATTCCTTAGTAATGTATAGGAAGAAGGGGTCATCTTTTTTTTTTTTTTAGGGATAGGGAAATCTCGTCTATATGGTTCATTCTATATATAGAGAGATTTTGTTTTTTTAGTTAGGAATTTTGCCTAAATAAAGAAATACAAACGATCTTGTGCAAGAGTATCTGATCATATATGTATTCCAATAAGGAAGGAGGATTTTCAATGCGGGATATAAAAACATATCTCTCTGTAGCACCCGTGCTAAGTACTCTATGGTTTGGGGTTTTAGCAGGTTTATTGATAGAAATTAATCGTTTATTCCCAGATGCTTTATCATTCCCTTTTTTTTAATTCTAGTTATTCCTATACGAGAGATAGAATTCTTCGTGACATGACGAAAATGGGCTTTCAATCCTTTTTTTAGTATACGAAGCAAAAAGAAAGAAAAGATGGATTGGGTTGAACCTCAGAGTCATCAAAAATTTGGTAAATCTCATTTTGGAAGAAAACATAAATTGAATTTAAAGCGGTATCCAAGCTAAGTCAGGCCTCACAAATTCGAGCATAGAAAGAGCCGGGCTTGTTACTTAAATGAAAGGATTTCAAAGCAAAATCCTTGCTAATTCGACAAGGATTGTATTCTTTAATTATTTCTCCATTTTTTATTCTATTGGATTTTATTCTTCTTTTTTGGATCCAATATAGAAGAATAAAAGAACAGGTATAAGAATTAAGTTAAGTCGATCCAAAAAGGAAAGGAGGTTCATGGCCAAGGGAAAAGATGTTAGAATCAGAGTGATTTTGGAATGTATCAGTTGTGTTCGAAAGGGTACCAATAAGGAATCGACGGGGATTTCTAGATATAGTACTCAAAAGAATCGCCACAATACACCCGGACAATTAGAATTAAGAAAATTTTGTCGTTATTGCCGCAAGCATACGACTCATAATGAAATAAAGAAATAGGAGCATCGTGTTTTTGATTTTTCTAAAGAATAGAAAGAGTAAGAATTTATTATTTAATATATAGAACATAGATAGAATACAAAATACAAATTCACTTTAGGTAGATATTATTTCATATGTATAGAGGTTTCTATATATAGTATATGAATCAAATTATATGGACCAAAGAAAGACTACTTCTTCTGGATCCAAAATTAATAAAATAAAGAAATCCATTTTTTTTTTTTTTCAAATTTTAAAATAAGGAATAAATCATGTATATATCTAAACAACCTTTTCGTAAATCTAAGGAACCTTTTCGTAAATCCAAACAAACTTTTCATAAATCCAAGCAAGCTTTTCGTAAATTTAAACAACCTTTTCGTAAATCCAAACAACCTTTTCGTAGGCGTTCCCGAATTGGTCCGGGAGATCGAATTGATTATAGAAACATGAGCTTAATTAATCGATTTATTAGTGAACAAGGAAAAATATTATCCAGACGAATAAATCGATTAACCTTGAAACAACAACGATTAATTACTCTTGCTATAAAACAGGCTCGTATTTTATCTTTCTTACCATTTCGTAACTATGAAAATGAGAAGCAATTTCAAGCGCAGTCAATTTCAATAATTACTGGTTCTAGACACAGAAAAAATAGAAATATCCCTCAATTAACACAAAAGTTCAATTCCAATCGAAATTTAAGAAACTCCAACCAGAATTTAAGAAACAACAATCGGAGCTTAAGTTCCGATTGTTGATGTTTTATTCGAAAGGATCAGACTCATATATAAATAAAGTAATCCAGTTTAGATTCTTTTGTTTGTTATAAGAAAAATGGGAAAAAAGAAATAGTTTTTTATTTATTGCAACATGCTCGTTGATTCCTACCACTTAATCTTAATTTATTGTATCTTCCCGGAGTTCCCTCTCCGGGAATTCGGTTTTAATTATTCCTGTATATTACTTTTTTATCCCTTTAATTGATGGTCTTTATTTTATTGGAAATCGTGTAAAGATTATTTGGATTTAATACAGCTACTTGTGCAAGCATTTTACGATTAAGAATCAATTCTTTTTTGTACAGATTGTGTATTAATTTACTATAACTATTGAATACTTTATATATCCGTGTTGCTGCGTTTATCCGAGTGATCCACAAACGACGAAAATCCCTCTTTTGCCTGCCTCTATCTCGATGAGAAGAAACAAAAGCTCTTCTTACTTGTTGAGTAATCATTCGATTAAGTCTTAAATGAGCCCCTCTAAAGTTTGAAGCAAATGAACGCATTTTTGTTCGTCGTCTCCGAGCTATATATCCTCGCGGAACTCTGGTCATTGAATCAAATTAACCTTAATGAATAACTAATGATTTCTCTTCTTTTAACCATGCTTTTTCCCATTAATAACAAAACGGATTATTCCGATATATAAAATATTAATTCCAATGGCTTTTGCTACTATAACCTTCCCAACCACGATTTTGTATTCTATCCCCTTCAGTTATTTCGCATAGAAATAACAAATTCTAACAATACTAAAAAAACAGTGGGTTCCATCGTTTCTATGGTTCTCTTTTAAACGGTGAGGCCCTCTCTATACACCGGAGCCCTTTCTTTCATCAAAAGGTATTGTGAACTTGTATAGTTCACAGTCTTTGGCTCTACCTATCCATTATAGAGTAAATCGCTCTTTTCACAATAAATAAGAGTTATTCATACAGTGACGGTATTTAATTATGAAAGTTGGCTAAGTAACTGACCCTTTAGTCCGTTCCGTTCTTTTAAGATAAAAGAGCATAAGCCTTTTCTTTTTATTACTATCTCCTCCGCTTAATCGATAACCATTTGCTACCAATGGAGGAATAGCTTCTTCCAATCTAGATGATTGGATTTGCACCAAAGGAAACCATAAATTCCATATACCGTAGAAATCTAGGAGAGAGAAGCTCTATCCTATTCATTGGTACCGATCATGAATATTCTCAAAATTGTCTTATTTGTTTGAACTCATGATCTGAACGAGTCGCACATACACCCTAGCACATGTTCCTCGACGCTGAGGACATCCCTTAAGCGCGGGCGTTTTTCTAGCATTTCGTATTGGCTGTCTTGCATTTCTAATAAGTTGTTTAACCGTTGGCATGTCGTATGTATATAGAAAAAATGGATTGGTTTAGATCGATCTTAACCTGATGATTCATCATCATGAAGCATTTCTATTTTCTATAAAATCACATAAAACCCGAATTTAGGTCGGGTTTTATGTGATTTTATAGAAATTTGAAATAAATTTACAAGAAATTCAGCCACTACCAATCCTCAAAAAAATTTTCTGGAATCCATACTGGATCAGTATCGCCTTTCTCCTCAAGCATTTCATCCCCTACAATATCGACAAGTCCATAAGCTTTGGCTTCGTCTGCTGACATAAAAATATCCCTTTCCATGTCTTCGGATACAACCCAAAAAGGTTTGCCCGTTCTTAGTGCATAAACCCTTGTGATCATTTCGCGAACTTTGTGCAATTCTTCCACTTCTCGGAAAAATTCCGGTGTCCTTGCCCGATAATAAGAACTAGCCGGTTGGTGAAGCATAATTCTAGCGTGAGGGAATGCTATACGTTTAGTGGGTTCTCCTCCAAGCAGAATGAAGGAGGCCATGGACGCGGCTATTCCGAGGCATATTGTATATATATCTGGTGTCACCGTTTGCATTGTATCAAAAATTGCCATTCCTGAGATTAGCCACCCCCCGGGGGAGTTTATAAACAAAAAAATATCACGAATTCCATCTTCTATACTCAGATATACCATGAGACCTGTAATATGATTCGTGATCTCGCAACGAATCTCTTGACCTAAAAAAAGTGTCCTTTCTCGATACATAACATTGTATAAGTCAACCCAAGTCGCTTCTTCATCTCCGGGAATCCTGTAAGGTACTTTTGGAACACCAATGGGCATATTAGATTAATATTATTAGATTTAAATAAAAAAACTACACTTTAATATGGAAACTTAAGAATGGAAGAGAAAGAAAGAATCCGCAGTTTATTATCTTCATTTTATTTTCTTATTCTATAAGAATACTATGATTGAAAAATTCTACATATAAGGAAGGCAAGACAGATTGAATAAAGAAAAAGGAATCTGTGATTCTAATGATAAATAAAGAGGGATTAGGGATCTATTCTTCGTTTTTCGAAATAGCCCAAGCTAACCATTGCATATTGGCACTTATCGAGTATAGAATAGATCTGCTTCTCTTTCTTCTTACAAACAGAATTGGCTTCTTATTTTTAATGGAATGAAATAAATATTCACGCTTTCTGACACAGAATCCCCTAGAAGGGTTAGGTACATAGGATATGATAGTCTTTTCCAATGCGATAAAATAAAACGACATCGTGTCTATTTTTCTTTGCTAAAGGGGTATTTCCATGGGTTTGCCTTGGTATCGTGTTCATACTGTCGTATTGAATGATCCGGGTCGATTGCTTTCGGTGCATATAATGCATACAGCTCTAGTTTCTGGTTGGGCTGGCTCGATGGCTTTATACGAATTAGCGGTTTTTGATCCCTCTGATCCTGTTCTGGATCCAATGTGGAGACAAGGTATGTTCGTTATCCCCTTCATGACTCGTTTAGGAATAACCAATTCGTGGGGTGGTTGGAGTATTTCAGGAGGAACTATAACGAATCCGGGTATTTGGAGTTATGAAGGTGTGGCAGGTGCGCATATTGTGTTTTCTGGTTTGTGTTTCTTGGCAGCTATCTGGCATTGGGTATATTGGGACCTAGAAATATTCTGTGATGAGCGGACGGGAAAACCTTCTTTGGATTTGCCCAAGATCTTTGGAATTCATTTATTTCTTGCAGGGGTGGCTTGTTTTGGCTTTGGTGCATTTCATGTAACCGGTTTGTATGGTCCTGGGATATGGGTGTCCGATCCTTATGGACTAACAGGAAAAGTACAAGCTGTAAATCCTGCGTGGGGTGCAGAAGGTTTTGATCCTTTCGTTCCGGGAGGAATAGCGTCGCATCATATTGCTGCGGGTACACTGGGCATATTAGCGGGCCTATTCCATCTTAGTGTCCGTCCGCCTCAACGTCTATACAAAGGATTACGTATGGGCAATATTGAAACTGTACTTTCCAGTAGTATCGCTGCTGTTTTTTTTGCAGCTTTCGTAGTTGCCGGAACTATGTGGTATGGATCGGCAACTACCCCCATCGAATTATTTGGACCTACTCGTTATCAGTGGGATCAAGGCTACTTTCAGCAAGAAATATATCGAAGAGTTAGCGATGGGTTAGCCGAAAATCTTAGTTTATCAGAAGCTTGGTCTAAAATTCCCGAAAAATTAGCTTTTTATGATTATATTGGTAATAATCCGGCAAAGGGGGGATTATTCAGAGCAGGCTCAATGGACAATGGGGATGGAATAGCTGTTGGATGGTTAGGACATCCCGTCTTTAGAGATAAAGAAGGGCGCGAGCTTTTTGTACGTCGTATGCCTACTTTTTTTGAAACATTTCCGGTAGTTTTGGTAGATGAAGAGGGAATTGTGAGAGCGGACGTTCCTTTTAGAAGAGCAGAATCCAAATATAGCGTTGAACAAGTAGGCGTAACGGTGGAGTTCTATGGTGGCGAACTAAATGGAGTAAGTTATTCTGATCCTGCTACTGTAAAAAAATATGCGAGGCGCGCCCAATTAGGAGAAATTTTTGAATTAGATCGAGCTACTTTGAAATCAGATGGTGTTTTTCGCAGCAGTCCAAGGGGTTGGTTCACTTTTGGTCATGCTACCTTTGCTTTGCTCTTCTTTTTCGGACACATTTGGCATGGTGCTCGAACCTTGTTCCGAGATGTTTTTGCTGGTATTGATCCAGACTTGGATGCTCAAGTGGAATTTGGAACATTCCAAAAAGTTGGGGATCCAACTACAAGGAGACAGACAATCTGATACCACATTGCTATGGTATCTTTCGCCTTTCTTTTTTGATTTAATATGGGAAACATCTCTTGTCCTTTCTTTGACTCTTTTTTTTATATGGGAAATGATCCCAAATGACAAGTGAATAGGTGTGGAAGTTATAATTGTAAATAAACCACGATCGAATCTATGGAAGCATTGGTTTATACGTTCCTTTTAGTTTCGACTTTAGGGATAATTTTTTTCGCTATCTTCTTCCGAGAACCACCTAAGGTTCCGACTAAAAAATGAAATAATTTAATTGAAGTAAGAAGTCTCCCAGCTGGGAGACTTCTTACTTCAATTAGTCCCCATGTTCTTCGAATGGATCTCTTAATTGTTGAGAGGGTTGCCCAAACGCGGTATATAAGGCATACCCAGTAAAACTTACAAGTAAACCAGATATGGAGATGGCGACTAAAGTTGCTGTTTCCATTTTTATAGAATTTCAAGATTACAATGGATCTATGATAAAGATCGTGTATTTACAACTACAACGGAATAGTATACAAAGTCAACACCAATGATTAAATAGAATTTATGGCTACACAAACCGTTGAAGATAGTTCTAGACCTAGACCAAAACGAACTGGCGCAGGTAGTTTATTGAAACCCTTGAATTCGGAATATGGGAAAGTCGCTCCGGGTTGGGGGACTACTCCTTTTATGGGGGTTGCAATGGCTTTATTCGCGATATTCCTATCTATCATTTTAGAAATTTATAATTCTTCTGTTTTACTGGACGGAATTTTAGTCAATTAGGTTTCTACTAACTAAAACTATCAAGTCATAGTTTTTCCATCCAAAAAGGGTCTTTCTGCTTTAAGCTCCACATTTCTAGACATTCTGGTAGTTCGACCGTGGATTTTTTTGTTTTGGTATCTCTGGAATATGAGTGTGTGACTTGTTAGAATTGTGATCCTATTGATAATACATAGAAAGGGCCTGTTCTCTCTATCAAGATGATTCTAATTCGTCGGATATTATTTATTCTAGTATCTGGAACACGAAATACATAGAGTGGATCAAGAAAAAAATGGAACTATGATTCATACTCACTATTTAGACCTCGCAACCAGACTGAAAAAAAAAAAAAATTCAAGCAGTTCTTAATAAAAAAAAAAGAAAAAAAGAACTTTTCTTCTTTCCAATTTGGTTTGCCCAAAAGACAACTTTTTTCTCTCGATTTTGCCGAGTCATTACACCAATTCAATAAATGATCATCAAGCGGTTCTTATTCGAAGAACCCTTGCCTTTTGTTTAGCTTGAGACTCAATCATCGTGGCTCTAGTATGAATCTAAGGTTTTAATTGAACTGATTCATAGGATCGCAACAAGATAATTTCTATTAAAAAACCACTATAAATTTTTATTATTTTACTAGTAAAATAAATAAAAAAAAAAAATAGGGAAAAGAAAAGTCAAGAGGCCTCTAATGATCAACATAAGGGAAAGAAAGACAGATGAGCCAACTTGAGATTTTTTGGCATTATCATCACAAAGAAGAAATTCTGGATTTTTCTTATTTAATATCTTCAAGGCAAATTGATACAATCCTGTGGCTGATCAAGTTTTGAACCTTTTTTCTAATATCCGTTGAAAATTTGTGTGTTTCTGCTTGAGCCGTATGAGATGAAATTTTCATATACGGTTCTCGGAGGGGGCGTTGGGCTAGTTACCTATCTCAATAAAGTATATGATTGGTTTGAGGAACGTCTTGAGATTCAGGCAATTGCGGATGATATAACGAGTAAATATGTTCCTCCTCATGTTAACATATTTTATTGTTTAGGTGGAATTACACTTACTTGTTTTTTAGTACAAGTTGCTACCGGTTTTGCTATGACTTTTTACTACCGACCAACCGTTACAGAGGCTTTTTCCTCTGTTCAATATATAATGACGGAGGCCAACTTTGGTTGGTTAATCCGATCAGTTCATCGATGGTCAGCAAGTATGATGGTTCTAATGATGATCCTGCACGTATTTCGTGTGTATCTCACGGGTGGATTTAAAAAACCCCGTGAATTAACTTGGGTCACAGGTGTGGTTTTGGCTGTATTGACTGCATCATTTGGTGTAACTGGTTATTCTTTACCTTGGGATCAAATCGGTTATTGGGCAGTCAAAATTGTGACAGGTGTACCTGAAGCGATTCCGGTAATAGGATCCCCTTTAGTGGAGTTATTACGTGGAAGTGCTAGTGTGGGGCAATCCACTTTGACTCGATTTTATAGTTTACATACCTTTGTACTGCCTCTGCTTACTGCTGTATTTATGTTAATGCACTTTCTAATGATACGTAAGCAAGGTATTTCTGGTCCTTTATAGGGAAGGCATATCATAGAAAATTCGAATTCTCAGATATCATATCGGGTAGGTTGTGGTATTTCATTGCTACAAACATGGGTTATTGTAAAATAAGACATGTCATTTGGATACTTCTCTTCAACTTTAAAGTATACAAATATCTTAAGTATTTTGATACAAATAGTTGAAGTTAATTTTACGAAAGAAAATAAGGCGGATTATGGGAGTGTGTGACTTGAATTATTGATTTGGCCATGCAGATAGAGAATTGGATCTGCCACATTAGAATTCACGACCAAAGGTGTCTCCGCATCCAATCAATACGTAAGTCCCCTATCTAGGAAGGATAGGCTGGTTCATTCGAGGAGAATATTTTCTATGATCATACCCCAACCATGTCATCCATGAGCAGGCTCCGTAAGATCCCGTAGAGTATAAATGGAATAAGTCATGTGATATGATCCAATTCTATATTTATTACACTTACTTTTTATTATAGTATGGAAATGCATTCATTTTCTTTGCATCGATTTCGATCCGCAATATTATCGGAGTAAAAGAAGGGATCTAAGGAAGAAAGT